TGTCACAATATTTTTTTTATACATGTCAAAGTGATGGAAAAGAAAGAATATCTTTTACGTATCCACCCAGTTTGTCAACTTTTTTTGAAATAATACAAAGAAAAATGTCTCTGTTCACAACAGAAAAACTCGCCTCTGATGAATTGTATAATAATTGGAATTTTAACAATGAGCAAAAAAAGAAAAACCTAAGTAACGAGTTTAGAAATAGAGTAGAAGCTGGCTCTCTTGCTCTGAATACACTAGAAAAAAGGACTAGATTGTGTAATGATAAAACTAAAAAAGAATACTTACCTAAAATATATGATCCTTTATTAAACGGGCCTTACCGCGCAAGAGTCAAATGCTTTTTTTCATCCTCAATAATAAATGAAATTTCCATAAAAAATTACATAGGGATGCTTTGGATAAATAAAATTCATCTTATCCTTCTTTTTACTAATTTTTATTTTCAAGAATTTGAACAAAAAATAGATACATTTAATCAAAAATCATTTTTAACAAAAATTAGTTATTTCTTACACTTAATTAATGAATTTGATCACAAAGACGAAAAAATGGATTTAGAAAATCAAATAAAAATTTTGAAATATTTATTCGATGGAGTTATAACAGATTACAATAATAAAACAATACAATCTATTGCAATAAAAGAAATAAATAAAAAAATTCCTCTATGGTCATACAAATTAATCAGCGAGTTGAAACAACAAAAGGGTGAAAAGAAAGAAAACGCAGCAAAGGATCATGAGATTCGTTCACGAAAAGCCAAACGTGTAGTGATTTTTACTAATAATCACCAAAATACTGATACTTATAATAAAAATAATCCTAAAGCCAAAGATACAACTAATTCTGATCAAACAAAAGAAATGGCTTTGATACGTTATTCACAACAATCAGACTTTCGCCGAAATATAATAAAAGGCTCCATGCGAACACAAAGGCGCAAAACTACCATTTGGAAACTTTTTCAAGCAAATGTACATTCACCTCTTTTTTTGGAGAGACTAGACAAATTTCTTCTTTTTTCTTTTGATATTTCTGAACTCATGAAAATCGTGTTTAGAAATTGGATATGTAAAAATACAGAATTTGTGATTTCAAATTATACTTATACAGAAGACAAAACAAAGGAAAATGAGAAAAAGGAAGAGAACCAAACAAAAAGAGAAAAAGACAAAAGAGAAGAAAAGGTTCGGGTAGAACTAGCTGAAACCTGGGATAACATTTTTTTTGCTCAAATAATAAGAGGTAGTCTTTTAGTAATCCAATCAATTCTTAGAAAATATATTCTATTACCTTCATTAATAATAGCCAAAAATACCATTCGTATGCTATTATTTCAACTTCCCGAATGGTCCGAGGATTTAAAGGATTGGAAAAGAGAAATGCATGTGAAATGCACCTATAATGGAGTTCAATTATCAGAAACAGAATTTCCTAAAAACTGGTTAACGGACGGGATTCAAATAAAGATCTTATTTCCTTTTCGTCTAAAACCTTGGCACAAATCGAAGCTAAAATTTCTCCATAAAAATGAAATGAAAAAGAAAAGACAAAAAAATGATTTTTGTTTTTTAACAGTTTTTGGAATGGAAACTGAGTTTCCTTTTGGTTCTCCAAAAAAAGGACTTTCCCCTTTTGAACCTATCTTTCAAAAATTTAGAAAACAAATTCTAAAGTTTCAAAAAAAAAGTTTTCTGAGTTTAACAATTTTAAAAGAAAAAATAAATAAACTTTCAAAATCAAAAAGCCCACTATTTGGATTTAGAGAAATATATGAATTGAATGAAACTAAAAACGAAAAAGATTTGACAACCGTTACTCAAACGAACCATAAAAGGTCCATTCCAACTATGGATTGGATAAATCATTCATTGAAAAAAAAAAAAATGAAAGATCTGAATGTCAGAACAAAGACAATCAGAAATCAAATAGAAAAAATTACAAAAGAAAAGAAAAAAGGTGTTATAATTTCAAAGATAAATATTAATCGTAACAAACTAAGTTCCAATGCTAAAAGCTTAAAATCATTAAAAAATATTTCGCGGATATTACAGCGAAGCAATGCTCAATTAGTGCATAAATCATCTTTTTTTACCAAAATTTTGATTGAAAGAATATATATAAATATTCTTCTAGTTATCATTAAGATTCTGAGGATTAATATACAGTTTTTTTTTGAATCAACAAGAAAAACTATTAATAAATACATTTACAACAATAAAGAAAATCCTAAAAGAATTGATAAAACAAATAAAAATCAAATTCATTTTATTTCAATTATAAAAAAGTCATTTAATTATAGTAATGGTAGTCTTATTAATAATAATTTACATATTTTTTCTGACACAGCCTCTTTGTCACAAGCATATGTATTTTTTAAATTATCACAAACTCAAGTTATTAACTTATATAAATTACGATTTGTCCTTCAATATCACGAAACATTTCCCTTTCTGAAAAATGAAATAAAAGGTTATTTTGGAGCCCAAGGATTATTTCAATCAAAATTAAAAGATACAAACTTTAGGTTTATAAATTCTGTAATGAATCAATGGAAAAACTGGTTAAAGAGCCATTATCAATATAAATATAATTTATCTCAAATTTACTGGTACAAATTAATGCCACAAAAACGGCGAATTAGAATCACTGAGCGAGGTATAGTTCAAAAAAAAGATTTAAACAAATGGAACTTATATAAAAAAGACCAAGTAATTCATTACGAAAAACAAAAAAGTTTTGAAGTAGATTCATTACCGAACCAAAAACGAAAAGAAAAATTTCAAAAATACTATAAATTTAATCTTTTTTCGTATCAATTTATTAATTCTGAAGATAAGAAAAACTCATCCATTTATCGATTACCATTACAAGTCAATAATAAGCAAGAAATTTCTTCTAATTACAAGACAAATAACAAAAAAAGTAAAGTATTTGATATGTTGGGAGGTATCTCTATCAACAATTATCTAGGAAAAGATGATATTATCAATATGGAGAAAAACCCGGATAGAAAATATTTTGATTGGAGAATTTTCCATTTTTGTCTTAGAAAGAAGGCCAATATTGAGTCTTGGATCAATACTAGAACAAAAAACAATACTAAGACTGTAAATAATCTACATCAAATAATTGATAAATTTGATAATAAAGATCTTTTTTTTCTTACGATTTGCCCAAATCAAGAAGTTAATTCATCCAATAAAAAAAAAAAACCTTTTGATTGGATGGGAATGAATGACGATGACGAAATACTAAAAAATCCCATATCAAATTTAGAACTAGAACGTTGGTTTTTTCCAAAATTTGTGATACTTTACAACGTATATAAGAAAAAACCATGGGCAGTACCAATAAATTTACTTCTTTTCAATTTCAAGTTGAATGAAAATGCAAATGTTAGTCACAATAAAAAGAAAAAAATCAACGGAAAGAACAATAAAAATATTTTTATATCTCTATCATCAAATGAAAAAAAATATATTGAATTAGAGAATCGAAACCATGAACAAAAAGAATCAAAAGACCAAGCGGATCTTAGATCAATTTTTGCAAATCGAGAAAAGGATGTTAAAGAAGAATATGCAGGATCAGACATGAAAAAAGGTAAAAGGAATAAGGAAGCAAAACTTAATTTCTTCAAAAAAAGGTATTTAGGCTTTCAATTACGGTGGGATGGTTCTTTAAATAAAAAACTAATCAATAATATCAAAGTCTATTGTCTCTTGCTTAGGCTGGCAAATCCACGAGAAATTTTTATATCCTCTATTCAAAGAGGGGAATTGAGTTTAGATATTCTGACGATTCAGAAAAATTTAATTTTTACAGAATTGATAAAAGGGGGAATATTGATTATCGAACCAACCCGTCTGTCGGTAAAAAATGATGGAAAATCTATTATGTATCAAACCATAAGTCCTTTATTGATTCATAAGAGCAAACAGCAAATTAATCAAAGATACAGAGAGCAAAATTTTGTTGATAAAAAGAATTTAGATGAATCCACCATTGAAAGACATCAAAAGATAACTGGAAATGGGGACAAAAATGATTATGATTTATTTGTTCTTGAAAACCTTTTATCCCCTAAACATCGTAGAGAATTGAGAATTCTAATTTCTTTGAATTCAAAAAATAAAAAAGATATTAATATAAATGCCAAAAATTTCAATGATACTAGCGTAAAGAGCTGTGATAACATTGTAGATAAAAGCAAACATTTTGATAGTGATAATAAAGATAGAAATAAATTAATTAAATTAAAGCTTTTTCTTTGGCCCAACTATCGATTAGAAGATTTAGCTTGTATAAATCGTTATTGGTTTGATACCAATAATGCCAGTCGATTTAGTATTATAAGGATACAGATATATCCACGATTGAAAATTCAGTAAAGGTATATTTGTCATATTAAAATGAACTAACATTATTATTTAATATCTCGTTATTTATTATTACTGATCAATAAAATTATCTTAAAATTTAAAAGAGAGGGGGATTTCATTTTATGGTAAAAACTTCATTCATTTCAATTATTTCACAAGACGACAAAGAAGAAAAGGAGGGATCCGTTGAATTTCAAATAATAAGTTTTACTAATAAGATACGAGGACTTACTTTCCATTTGAAATTGCATAGAAAAGACTATTTATCTCAAAGGGGTTTACGGAAACTTCTAGGAAAACGCCAACGACTATTGTCTTATTTGGCAAAGAAAAATAGAGTACGTTATAAAGAATTAATTGGCCGTTTAGATATTCGGGAATCAAAAATTCGTTAATTTGAAGAGTCTTTTTTTATTATTATTTTATTAGTTGATTTATCAGATCTTGAATTTTTATGAACTTCTTTTCGTTTTCAGTAATTCATGCAAGAATGAATCGAGGAAACCCCTATGAATGTACCGACAACAAAAAACGACTTCATGATAGTCAATATGGGTCCACAACACCCGTCAATGCATGGTGTTCTGCGACTCATACTTACTCTAGACGGGGAAGATGTTATTGACTGTGAACCTATATTAGGTTATTTACACAGAGGAATGGAAAAAATTGCGGAAAACCGAACAATTATACAATATTTGCCTTATGTAACACGTTGGGATTATTTAGCTACTATGTTCACAGAAGCAATAACAGTAAACGGGCCAGAACATTTGGGAAATATTCAAGTACCTAAAAGAGCCAGTTATATCAGAGTAATTATGTTGGAGTTGAGTCGTATAGCTTCTCATCTGTTATGGCTTGGCCCCTTTATGGCAGATATTGGTACACAGACTCCCTTCTTCTATATTTTTCGAGAAAGAGAGTTAATATATGATTTATTCGAAGCTGCCACCGGTATGAGAATGATGCATAATTTTTTCCGTATCGGAGGAGTAGCAGCGGATCTACCTTATGGTTGGTTAGATAAATGTTTGGATTTCTGCGATTATTTTTTAACAAGAGTTGCTGAATATCAAAAACTTATTACGCGTAATCCTATTTTTTTAGAACGAGTTGAAGGAATAGGTATTATTGGTACAGGGGAAGCAATAAATTGGGGTTTATCGGGACCTATGTTACGAGCTTCCGGCGTACAATGGGATCTTCGCAAAGTTGATCATTATGAGTGTTATGACGAATTTGATTGGGAAATCCAGTGGCAAAAAGAGGGGGATTCGTTAGCGCGTTATTTAGTCCGAATTGCTGAAATGACGGAATCCATAAAAATTATTCAACAGACTTTGGAAGGAATTCCGGGGGGCCCTTATGAAAATTTAGAAATCCGATATTTTGATAAAGAAAGAGATCCCGATTGGAACCATTTTGACTACCGATTCATTAGTAAAAAAACTTCACCTACGTTTGAATTGCCGAAACAAGAACTTTATATGAGAGTTGAAGCTCCAAAAGGAGAATTAGGAATTTTCCTGATAGGAGATCAAAGCGCTTTTCCTTGGAGATGGAAAATTCGCCCCCCGGGTTTTATCAATTTGCAAACTCTTCCTCAATTAGTTAAAAGAATGAAATTGGCTGATATTATGACAATACTAGGGAGTATAGATATCATTATGGGAGAAGTTGATCGTTAAAATGATAATTGAGACAACCGAAGTACAAGCTATCAATTCTTTTTCCGGATTGGAATCCTTAAACGAGGTCTATGGAATTTTGTGGATGCTTATTCCTATTTTTATTCTTGTATTGGGAATCACGATAGGCATACTAGTAATTGTATGGTTAGAAAGAGAAATATCCGCAGGGATACAACAACGTATTGGACCGGAATATGCTGGTCCTTTGGGAGTTCTTCAAGCTTTAGCTGATGGGACAAAACTACTTTTTAAAGAAAATCTTTTTCCATCAAGAGGCGACACTCTTTTATTTAATATAGGGCCATCTATAGCAGTCATATCAACTTTATTAAGCTATTCAGTAATTCCTTTTGGTTATCACCTTGTTTTAGCGAATCTAAATATGGGTGTTTTTTTATGGATTGCTATTTCAAGTATTGCTCCCTTGGGGCTTCTTATGTCAGGATATGGATCAAATAATAAATATTCCTTTTTAGGTGGTCTGCGAGCTGCCGCTCAATCGATTAGTTATGAAATACCATTAACCCTCTGTGTATTATCCATATCTCTACGTGCGATTCGTTGAAAGAAAAGATTTTCTATACTTCTATTTATCTGTTTAGGAAAATAGATAAATTAATTGACTAGATATCTTCCATTTTTTATTCATTATTTGGATTGATGAACTAAACTAGATAGTTATATGGGTGAAAGAAAACAGCTTCTAAATTTGCCGTAAAAAAATTGAGACTCATTTTCTATGTACAAGAGTAAAACAGAAATAAACAATAAACATAAGAAAAAAAGATTTTTTGCCCCAAGATTGGTTGATTAATCATCCGGGCTTGAAGCGGGCTCAAAAGAATCAACCTTCATTGTATCATTTATATGTATTACCATAATGCTAACAGACGATTTTTTTGAGCAAAAAAATAAGTAGATGGTTAGGAACACAAAAATACACAAAGGATTAGTAATAGAGATTATTTTAATTATCAAAAAAAGGTATTTCCACATAATCGAAATAATAGAAAAAGAATATTACTTGGGGCTTTAAATTGGTAGAAATGATTCGGCAGTACTCCCCACAATTCCGATCTCGAGTATGCTCCCATCAACTGATTAAAAACTAACTATCAGGAACGAAATAATCCTTTCCTTTTTTTGAAGAAATAAGACTAGGAACCAAAAAAGAATCTAATTACAATAAAAAAAGATCTTTTTTTTTACTCTTTCTTTTCTTTTTCTATAGTCATTTATATAAATCGATCATCGAAATTGAACTCACGCCATAATTCATCAACTAATGGAATGCCTAACCCTTATTCGTAATAGAAAAAAGATTTTCGTAATAAATAATAAAAAGAAAAATGATGAGTTGAAATATCTATTGACACTTCTACAAGGAGTATTTTATTGAATTAATTATTTAAGTTATTGCTCAAAAAAGAAAAATTGAAATTCTTAAAAGATGAGATGAATTCAGACGTATTTTTTTAATATTATAACAGACAGAATTTCATTGGTCGAATTTTGGAACGTTCGATAGATTTTGTCCTATCTATCTTACAAATACATCAAGATAAAATAAGACGATATCCGTTCCTTAAATTTATTTATGGCCTTCGAGGAGCCGTATGAGATGAAAATCTCACGTACGGTTCTGAAATAGCGATGAGAACAGTGATGTTATCAACGACTATGATTATCTAACAGTTCAAGTACAGTTGATATAGTTGAGGCACAATCAAAATATGGCTTTTTGGGATGGAATTTGTGGCGCCAACCTATAGGGTTTATCATTTTTTTCATTTCTTCCCTAGCAGAATGTGAAAGATTACCTTTTGATTTGCCAGAAGCAGAAGAAGAATTAGTAGCAGGTTATCAAACCGAATATTCGGGTATCAAATTTGGTTTGTTTTATATTGCTTCCTATCTAAATTTATTAGTTTCTTCATTATTTGTAACGGTTCTTTACTTGGGTGGTTGGAATATCTCTATTCCGTACATATTTGTTCCTGAGTTTTTTGAAATAAAAAAGGTAGGTGGAGTCTTTGGAACAACAATGGATATCATTATTACATTGGTTAAAACATATCTATTTTTGTTCCTTTCTATCACAACAAGGTGGACTTTACCTAGACTAAGAATGGACCAACTATTAAATCTTGGATGGAAATTTCTTTTACCTATTTCTCTCGGTAATCTATTAGTAACAACCTCTTTCCAACTCCTTTCGCTATAAAGTAATATTTTTACGACTTGACTCAAACAAGAGAACGAAACAAACATAAAATTATTCATAGAGATTTGCGATATGTTCCCCATGATAACTGGGTTCATGAATTATGGTCAACAAACTATACGAGCTGCAAGGTACATTGGTCAAAGTTTCACGATTACTTTATCCCACGCAAATCGTTTACCTGTAACTATTCAATATCCTTATGAAAAATTAATAACCTCGGAACGTTTTCGCGGTCGAATCCATTTTGAATTTGATAAATGCATTGCTTGTGAAGTATGTGTTCGTGTCTGTCCTATAAATCTACCTGTTGTTGATTGGAAATTGGAAACTGACATTCGAAAGAAGCGGTTACTTAATTACAGTATTGATTTTGGAATCTGTATATTTTGTGGTAACTGTGTTGAGTATTGTCCAACAAATTGTTTATCAATGACTGAAGAGTATGAGCTTTCTACTTATAATCGTCATGCATTGAATTATAATCAAATTGCTTTAGGTCGTTTACCAATGTCAGTAATTAACGATTATACAATTCGCACGATTTCGAATTCACCTCAAAAAAGTGGGCAAACCCCCTTTGATTTTTGATTAAAGAACAATTTATAATTACTAAATTTGATTTAAGAATAATATTGCGGCTTACTTTGAATTGAAAATCTCTTAATAGAGCTATAATTTTTTTTTCTAAATTCAAATTAGAGTGTTGAATTATCTTTTTCGAGAAAAGAATAAAGAATGAGATTAGTCCAACAGTTGTATTTCTGTAGTAATTTCCACATATCCCTTAGGGTTGAATTCAACTATAGAAACCCATTATAAATAAGATAAATAAGGTTTTCCTGGTCAGATCAACAAGGTCATGAAAAAATAACGAATTCGATTATTTTATCTTTTATTTTTCCGTACAATGGATTTATCTGAACCAATATATGATTTTCTTTTAGTCTTTCTGGGATTAGGTCTTATATTAGGAGGTCTCGGAGTGGTATTACTTACCAACCCAATTTATTCTGCTTTTTCATTGGGATTCCTTCTTGTTTGTATATCTTTATTCTACATTTTATCAAATTCTTATTTTGTAGCTGCTGCACAGCTTCTTATTTATGTAGGAGCTATAAATGTTTTAATTCTATTTGCTGTGATGTTCATGAATGGTTCAGAAGATTACAAAGATTTTAATCTTTGGACTGTTGGGAATGGGGTTACTTCTTTAGTTTGTACAAGTATTTTTGTTTTACTAATTACTATTATTCTGGATACGTCGTGGTACGGGATTATTTGGACTACAAAAGCAAACCAAATTATAGAGCAAGATTTGATAAGTAATAGTCAACAACTCGGAATTCATTTATCAACAGATTTTTTTCTTTCATTTGAATTCATTTCAATAATTCTGTTAGTTGCTTTGATAGGTGCGATTGCTGTGGCTCGTCAGTAATAAATCTTTAGAATTAGCAATCGTAATCAAAATTCAACTTTGTTCTAATTTATCACATCTATTTTCTTTACAATTCTAGTTGAAAACGATTGATGTATAAATTCTTTTATTCGATCTATTACCAATATATCTTTTTCTGTACTTGTGATAGTCTTATTCTAGGCAATCCAATATGTTGATGTTGAATTGTTGTTTATATTCAATTTATATTGAAATAAATCGAAAAGGAGTGAGTCGATGATGCTTGAACATGTGCTTGTTTTGAGTGCTTATTTATTTTCTATCGGCATTTATGGATTGATCACAAGTCGAAATATGGTTAGAGCTCTTATGTGTCTTGAACTTATATTGAATGCCATTAATATAAATTTCGTAATATTTTCAGACTTTTTTGATAGTCGCCAATTAAAAGGAAATATTTTCTCAATTTTTGTTATATCTATTGCAGCCGCTGAAGCAGCTATTGGTCCGGCTATAGTGTCGTCAATTTATCGTAATAGAAAATCAATCTCTATCAATCAATCAAATTTGTTAAATAAATAAGTAGTATTAATCATATAAAATAAAATATTCATCAATTTGAATTCACGTATATGATATGTAACGTATCCAGGCTGTTTGGTAAAACGTAATGAATTAAAGTAAAGTATCTTAACTCTGTCTAATAAGCAATGCGAATGAGTCCACCCGGAATTGAATATAAAAAAATTCTGGTAAATCATTGATTCATCTGGTGTTTAAATATATGAATATGATTCGTTTAGGAATTTACTAGATCGAAAATTTATCACGTTCAAAAAAAATTATAGATCCAATGTCACATTCAGTAAAGATTTATGATACATGTATAGGGTGTACTCAATGTGTCCGGGCTTGTCCCACTGATGTATTAGAAATGATACCTTGGGACGGATGTAAAGCTAAGCAAATCGCTTCTGCTCCCAGAACAGAGGACTGTGTCGGTTGTAAGAGATGTGAATCCGCCTGTCCAACGGATTTCTTGAGTGTTCGAGTTTATTTATGGCATGAAACAACTCGAAGCATGGGTCTAGCGTATTGATACTTTCTAGAAAAGCCCACTTGAATACATTTGATTTTTTGTTTACCGCCAAAAACCCGTACTTGAAAAAAAAATAAAAAAAATATATTAAGTTTTCGAGCACGGGTTTTTTCTGGTCCAAATGTATCTTGTCTTTACCACGAATTCTTTTCCTTGGTTAACAATATTTGTAGTTTTACCGATATCCGCAGGTTCCTTAATTTTCTTTTTCCCTCATCGAGGAAATAAGGTAATTAGATGGTATACTATATGTATTTCTATCTTAGAACTCCTTTTAATGACCTATGCATTCTTTTATTATTTTCAATTGGACGATCCATTAATCCAATTAACAGAAGATTATAAATGGATCAATTGTTTTGATTTTTATTGGAGATTGGGAATAGATGGACTTTCGTTAGGGCCTATTTTACTGACAGGTTTTATAACCACTTTAGCTACTTTAGCGGCTTGGCCAGTTACTCGGGATTCCCGATTATTCCATTTTTTGATGTTAGCAATGTATAGTGGGCAAATAGGATTATTTTCTTCGCAGGATCTGCTACTTTTTTTCATTATGTGGGAGTTAGAATTAATTCCTGTTTATCTACTTCTATCTATGTGGGGGGGGAAGAAACGTCTGTATTCAGCTACAAAGTTTATATTGTATACTGCAGGAGGTTCCGTTTTTTTATTAATAGGAGCCTTAGGTATCGCTTTATATGCTTCCAATGAAGCAACATTCAATTTTGAAACATCAGCCAATCAATCATATCCTGTAGCTCTGGAAATATTATTCTATATTGGATTTCTTATTGCTTTTGCTGTCAAATCGCCGATTATACCTTTACATACATGGTTACCGGACACTCATGGAGAAGCACACTACAGTACTTGTATGCTTCTAGCCGGAATCTTATTAAAAATGGGAGCATATGGATTGGTTCGAATCAATATGGAATTATTACCCCATGCCCATTCTACTTTTTCTCCTTGGTTGATAATAGTGGGCGCAATGCAAATAATCTATGCAGCTTCAACATCTTTTGGTCAACAAAATTTAAAAAAACGAATAGCCTATTCGTCTGTATCTCATATGGGTTTTATAATTGTAGGAATTTGCTCTATAAGTGAAATGGGACTCAATGGGGCCATTTTGCAAATAATATCACATGGGTTTATTGGCGCTGCACTTTTTTTCTTGGCGGGAACGAGTTATGATAGAATACGTCTTGTTTATCTTGACGAAATGGGTGGAATGGCTACCCTAATGCCAAAAATATTCACGATGTTCAGTATCTTATCACTAGCTTCCCTGGCATTACCAGGCATGAGCGGTTTTTTTTCGGAATTAATAGTATTTTTGGGATTAATTACAGACCAAAAATACCTTTTAATCCCAAAAATACTAATTACTTTTGTAATGGCAGTTGGGATTATATTAACTCCTATTTATTTATTATCGATGTTACGTCAGATGTTCTATGGATACAAGCTGTTTAATGCCCCAAACTATTTGGATTCTGGACCCCGTGAGTTATTTGTTTTGATCTCTATCCTTCTGCCTGTAATAAGTATTGGTATTTATCCGGATTTTGTTTTCTCATTATCAGTTGACAAGGTTGACACTATTCTATCAAATTTTTTTTATAGATAGTTTTTTATAAATAAAAAAAATTAAAAAGCATTCTTATGATTTTGAAGTTTTCAAAATCTTTGTACAATGAAAAAAAGTATTTTTTTTTCATTTTAAATTCAAAAATCAATTGAATTGTAACCAAATATGTGTGGCATTTGTGAGAACTTTTTGAATCCTTACATTACCTGATTCAAAAAGTTCTCAACAACTTATCCTAAGTTTCTTATATATATGCTAGGCTGTCTTATGGTTGTATTTGGTCTTTTTTTTTTCAATTCAATTAGATGTTAATTTAATTTTAATATAGTTAATTTAATATAAAGGAACCATAACTATGTAGTCCTATTCCTAATAAATTAACCCCTAAATAGCATATCCAAATTATAACAAAACCGATAGAAGCGATAATTGCGGAATTTAAACCTTTGAAATTTTTATTTGTTCGAGTATGGAAATAAATGGCAAATATGGTCCAAGTAATAAATGCCCAAGTTTCTTTTGGGTCCCAACTCCAATATGATCCCCACGCTTCATTAGCCCAGACCGCTCCTGAAAGGATACCTATGGTTAACAAGATAAACCCTATACTAAGAATACGATAACCCCAATGATCTAATTGTTGAATCAATTGAAATCTGTAATAATTTCTCATAGAAAGAGTTGAAGTATTTCTTAAAATATTGACTCTTTCCGGTATATATTGGATCTCACCAAACGAAAATAAATGATTTAATAAATTTAAATTATTGCTTTTATCAACAATTCTTATGATTTTTTGAAATGTAATTACTAGCAGTGCTATTGATAATAATGATCCACATAAAAGAGCTGCATAGCCCAATACCATCATACTTACGTGCATCATTAACCACTGAGATTGGAGAGCTGGTACTAAGATTTCGGATTGATGCATGTTAATTAAAAAACCCGAAGTAGCAAAGCCTTGTATAAAAAAAGTACTTGTCGCGGTTATTACGCTTACAAAATTTTTATGTTTTTTAAAATATGGAACTATAGGAATAAGGGAAAAACCCCACGAAAGAAATATTAATGATTCATATAAATTACTTATTGGCAAATGCTCCGAATAAATCCAACGAGTAATTAATAATCCTGTTATACAGAAAAAAGTGGTTATCATGGCCTTTTCTGATGAATCATATAGTTCAATGAATTCGTCAATTAATAAGGTTATCAAATGAATTATAATTACAATTGAAACAACTGAAAAAGATATATGAGTTAATATATGTTCTAAAGCCGAAAATATCATAATAAATAAATAAAAAAAAAAGGGGGGGGGGGGGGATTCCCTCAATTATATAATTATATAGAAGAGAAGGAATTAAAATCAGGAATTGAATTCATTATAGGACTTATTTTATTCTTTTGAAAATTCAAAGATGTTATGCCGCCACTCGGACTCGAACCGAGATGCCCTAGCACTGCTTCCTAAGAGCAGCGTGTCTACCGATTTCACCACGGCGGCTTACTCAAAATTATAATAACCAATTTTTATTTAATCGTCGAGCTTGAAGGAGTCAATTTAATGGAATATTTTTTAGGAAAAATTAAAATTAATGAAATACAAATAAAATTTGTACTTGCATTTTCAACATTGCATTCAATAAGGAAGGGATTTCTAGAAATATTTGATTGTATTAATCGTTAGGATTTCATAGAATTATATAATTTGTGTTAGCATTTAGCAATCCACTTTTGTATTGATCTCTGGACATATATAAACTGAATTGGATCGTTTTAAAATTTCCACTTTATGTACCTAAATTAAATCTACCTAAAAACTAAAAGTGCCTTTGTGAAAATTGGATTGAAAAAGAACGAAAGGTCCATTCTTTAATAGTGATTTAAAATAAAAAAAAATTGTTAAGACACTTACAAAACAATTTGAATTTAATTAATAACCAATTTATTTTGACTAAATACCGTAAATCTGATCTTTTTTTATATTATTCAAGTAGTCAAAATAAAAAAAAGACAAAACTTAACAATATTTAGATTCTTATCATTGTAACAAGCGGGTCGATGGGGAAAAAATCCCAACCCTGCAAATTATATAAAATACCCATTTTTTTTTAATAGACTTAAGTAAACAAAATAATTTTTATTCTATATATACAAAAGAATTCTTATTCTATAATATGATAAAAGGAAAGCAGTCCATTTTAATATTGATTAGTCCAAAACCAAAATTTTGTATATATTATTACTTTTTTAGATTTGGAATTTATATTATATTAAAATTTACAATTTTAAAGGGCAATTAGACCCTTTCTCGCGTCAAGTGGAGTTATATTAGTTCAATGATTGATTTTTAATTTGTCGTAGAAAACAAATGAATTACCAGCAGAAAGAAATTAGAAAGAGATTTTGCTAATGAAAAAGCTTTTAACACTGCCCAACACCCCTTATTCTTTTCAAAATACTTTTTTTCGAGTATATTTTTTTTTGGAACTCTCATTCAAAAATACAAAAATTACTTATTGTTATAGTTGGATGTAAAAGATATCTTATATAAAAAGTTTGAGTAATTTTAAAAATTTATCAT